TCTATCGAATTTGAATATCAGAATAGCGGATATAGTCAGAATTCAATGGGTCAGGTCCACTTACTTTTTCTTTTGTTGATTTCGAATCTTTCCAATGGATTTGATTGGTATAATGGAAAATAGGGATCTTTGGTAATTCAAGAGGCGGATTATGATTATTATTCATAATAATGAAAATTGACTGAACAAATGTTTCACTTTCTAACTAGAACTACTATCCTCTAACTCAGTATAATAATAACGTATTATCCAGTTAAGTACTTTTTTATTCCAAATAAAATATCTCCATTTTCTGAATACTATCACTGGACTTTTATGAAAAAAATCAAAGCCCCTTATCGGATTTGAACCGATGACTTACGCCTTACCATGGCGTTACTCTACCACTGAGTTAAAGAGGCTTATTTGATTAAATTCCTGAACGGGTCACTATGTAGATAAAATATGTATATGCACATATATTATATACATAAGTATATGCAGTAGACTCATAGCGGCTAGTGGCTTATTTTTGAATAATCAAATGGATTTGCCTAGCAAGTCTAGGTAGGGTAAAATCAATTGTTTCAAGACCGACCCTAATTTCTTTTATTGAAATGATCCCTATCAAAGCAAAATTTACTTGATTCATACATAACATACATGTACACTTACCAATTCGACATAAAAGAGATTTCAAGATATTTCATCTCTTGATGTGATGAAGAGTGTCCCCTTGAACTAAATTCTTATAGAAGATTTTCGATAACTTGTTGATCCCGCTTACTAGATTTATTGGTTGTTAATTTCCCAGTTTAGTGTGAGATAGAGATAAGGATATCTCATCTTAACAATGAATGAAAGCAAAAAAAAATAGAAATGAACCCCCCTTTTTCTTTTCTGACCGACCAATCATTCCCTGAAAAAATCCTATTCCTCGTATTCTTTCTAGTTGTTTGTATTTCTTTTCTTTTTTATTCAATTCTAAATAATATAGATTTCTATACTAGATTTATATAGAGAATGTCGATTCTAATGAACGATTCATGATATGAATGACGAATCAAAAAATTCTATACAATTTTCTAAAAAACGGAAAGATCCCTCGGATCTAATCATACCATTCGATTATATTGACAATTTCAAAAAACTCATCATACTATGATCATAGTATGAGGGCGGTTGGGCAAGTGGGCCCCCATCGTCTAGTGGTTTAGGACATCTCTCTTTCAAGGAGGCAGCGGGGATTCGAATTCCCCTGGGGGTAGGGTACTACGAAAGGAAGTTGATTACGGATTACCAATAAGCCTAAAATTGATTCTTCCTGGGTCGATGCCCGAGCGGTTAATGGGGACGGACTGTAAATTCGTTGGCAATATGTCTACGCTGGTTCAAATCCAGCTCGGCCCAATAATCCGCCAATCTACCATGAGATGGTATAACCCACCTTGTCCTTCAGAAATACCGCATACGAAGATAAAAAAGAAGAAAATCTTCTGCTAGATCCCTTATTTCCCTGGGATTGTAGTTCAATTGGTCAGAGCACCGCCCTGTCAAGGCGGAAGCTGCGGGTTCGAGCCCCGCCAGTCCCGACGGATCCAATATCCAATAAATACATCAATTCATTACACCCTTTCACAGAAAGGGTGTCGGGGGGCATAATCTCATTCCCAAAGCAAAAAATCACAGTCAAAAAAAGGAGTTTAGAACTTCACTCTTTTTTTTTCCATTTCCCTTTTATTGTTTGTTTAGGTTTGTAACTATGTGACTAATCGAAGTGGAAAGGAAATCTGATGATACTTCATCAGATGATTATCCAAGCAAGACGCAAGATAGGTTATAGAAAAAAACAAGCAAACGGATGATAAATACAAGGAATATTAGATTAATTGGGTCAGGAATCCAAATTTGGATTCGGTATGGATAAAAGAACTTCCTATGTTATACTATTCAAGTCTCGACTACGAATTGATTTGATAGATCAGATATTGTTATTCATGATATTGATTCGATTCAAGATCATCGAGATGTAATTCATTCATTGAATTTACAAACGAACGATTTATCATCTCTATGGGATTAAATCCCGAGTTATTGCGAAGTAAAAAAACCGATGAGATTATGGAAGTCAATATTCTTGCATTTATTGCTACTGCACTATTCATTCTAGTTCCTACCGCTTTTCTACTTATCATTTACGTAAAAACAGTCAGTCAAAATAATTAATTCAATTGAATTTGCAAATGAATTTGAATGAAACTTTCCTTCTGAGTTCTTATCAAAAATTGACGAAGTCAAACGAAAAGGATTCCAATTTCGCGTCTTAACTTAAATGAAATGAGCGGGCTATAATCGGCAGTATTCTATGAATTTGATAGTATGGTAAGAAAGAGATAGATGAATCCTTCTTTCTACCATACTATCTATCTCTTAGTCTACAAAGCTATAAAGTTGTAATCTAGAATAAAGATAGATTCTATAGATCAACCTACAATATTCTGTTCATATATGTGTATATTAATTCCAATATTGTATGGAATTGACAGAACACCTAATTCTATTTATTTGCTACATCTATTTGTTCCGATCAATCTGAGATAATTCTTATCTTAGGATTCTAATTCCTTTCCTTTTGCTAGTAAAAAGGAGGAAACCTCGCCGATTTTTAACGCCCCAACCATGATATGAAATAAGTCGATAAAATAGAGATCACCCTTCTAAAATTAGAAACCAAGCGGTAAATGCCCCATATGTGACTCGCCCGAAGCAAGATCTTATCATTGCATAGTCTCTCGTTAGATAACTACTATCTCTATATCATTTCTCATAGAAGGTGCGTATACACTTAACAAAACCACTAAAGTAAAAGATGGTAAGAGCCCCTATTTCATTGAATGAAATAGAAAATTTCGTATGATTCATATCATAACTCCATTGGAGTCCAATGGAATTCGAAATTCAGATATTTTGATTTTTAATAGTTCAAACCGCGTTGCAGAACGATCTATAAAACAGATCTACATCTATAAAACAATCGATACGGCTTGATTCCTCAACTCAATTAGTAGTACTCCTAGAGCCCACTTCTTCCCCACACTACGAGTGAAAGGGAAAATGTAAAGACTACCATTAAAGCAGCCCAAGCGAGACTTACTATATCCATGTGAATTATGTCCCCTATCTCTATAAATACGAAGGAATTATTCCTCACTAATAATAGTGGAATCTATGGCGCAGAGTCAAAAAGGGATTCTGACCGAACACTATTGAGAAACCAATCCAATAAATCGATTATGATTTCGAATCGGGAAAGATTAAACACAAGCAAAATACGTAGTAACATTCCAAGGGAATGGGAACATGTAGGAATAATAAGACCTATTTTTTTGTTTTGGTGACCCTCGTAAGTAAAAACATAAAGGGAGAAATCACTAAAAAAGATAAATCACTATCTATTACAGACCCCTAATTTCCCCTAATCCGTACCCCCCCTTCCCCATTATCCCTGTGAAATAGGGATAGGGGCTTGACTAGGGATTGCCGAAAAGAGATTCTTTCCTTTTTTTTTCTAGAAAAGTCAATTATCCATTGAATCTAATATTGATTGGATACCCCAGCGCTCAGAGATTCTCGCAAGTCCGTCGTATATAACGCGACTTCCGTCCCTTTCCAAAACTATAAAATTGAATCAGATTTCCTAGCAGGCTCCACAATCTAATCCAAGATCCAGTCATTAGACACTCCCTTAGTAATAGAAGGGAATCGCGAAGTCTTGATAGCCCCCCTACCATTAGAATATTTCTTTGAATCCTAGATGCGAACGAGGATCACAATCTTTTCTTTTCAAAAAACCTCAGACCATGTGCTTAGAATCAAAAAAGTAGCAACAGTCTATTTCCTCTGCTTCTGCCGGGGAATAATTCTGCGAGTTATATCAGCTCAGCAGAACAGAGGAGAAGAAGAGATTTCGAGTTTTTTGTTGATCAGGCGACACCCGGATTTGAACTGGGGAAAAAGGATTTGCAGTCCCCCGCCTTACCACTCGGCCATGCCGCCAAAATGATACAAAATAGATGACAATTGTACCGGATTACTGAATTTTTATTGTGCTTGCATTTTGAGTTCTGTTTTCCTTAATCCTTTTCCTAAAGGAAACACCCCCTTTTTAGGATTGGATTTGATCCATTCCTTCGATTGATTGTATAGTATCTGAAAATCCACAATGCTAAAAACAGTCTCTCGCTTTTCTATTGAGAAATCAAATGTGAATTTTCAGCCGACAAATTGGAACCATTAACTATTGACTGCTTACTTCGAATTCATGAACGATTCCGGGATTTGAATCTCCAAATTGTGTTTTCCTAATGGCATAACATAAGAAGATACAAATTGAGACAGAACTAATCTGTATTGATTTTTTCAATCAAAAAATCCTTCTCAATTTCAATTATAACAAAACATATGAGTCTATGTAAACCCCAGAACATAAAGTACAGATATCTATTATCTTATTTAGTTATGTTTATGTTGTCGATAGGAAATTCTAATAAAATTATCCGACTTCACTTCAATTTTGCATTGAATAGAAATCTTCTTTTGATAGAGCACGCCCCCGGCTGTCCCGGCAATAAAAGAGAAGTCGGATATTCTAGCTATCTGCATACGTGTTTAATAAATGCAACCCTTCTTCTTAGACACTTCAAATTGTATTCTACTCAAAAATCAGTAAAGTACAAATATCTCTCTTCTCTGCGAATCGTTTTTTGAACAACGAAATCCGCCGGTTAAGTGCTCAAAAAATGGATTCTATATTATATTGTTTCTGATTTTTGTGTCTTTATCTCCCAAATACCGAATCCTTTTATTTTTCTCAAATTCGAATATGTAATATCATAATAATGGTCTAAGTTGGATCATTTTATTTTTATTTTGCTATTCTATACAAAATCCTATGACTTTCTAATTCTAAGTGACAGAATTCGGTTTCTAGGACTGTTATCAATTCCTTTCCATTTGGATCT